TTTCTTCATATTCGGGGGCATAATTCACATGGATATAGTAAGTCTTGCTTGGGCTGCTTTAATGGTAGTCTTTACATTTTCCCTTTCACTTGTAGTATGGGGAAGAAGTGGACTCTAGGGCTAGGGTAATTACTAATTGAATTGAGTTGAGTAATCAAACTGTATTAATAGTTTCATAATCCTTCTGCAAAGCGTTTTTCTTTCAAATATCTTCATTTTTTAATTCGACTGGAATCCAGTAAAGTAATGTAATAGATGACGAATAACCTTTCAATCAAACAAATAGTTAAATTAAATGATTCCCATCTTCGTATTTTGAAACTAAACGGAATACGCATGATATGCAATTTTTTCCAACCAAATTGAAATAGAGTATTTAGATGAACTAGCTCTTAACAGAATTATATATAAATATTACAATGAGGAGCAACCGACCCCTTTTTATTTGTTTCTCGCTTTACTGTTCAAAGAGGAAGTCGATCTGTTATTATGTAGATACGTATTTTATAAGATAAGAGTAAAGGTGGGCATTCAATTATATCATATTGATCGAAATCGGTCTAAACCAAATGAATGTACCAAAGTAAAGAACTCGAATTGGGGTACTATGTATATTACACATATGGGAGTTATATGTACATATATCAATATACAGATTACGGAGTGATCTACATTAAGCCATCTTTCTTTATACAGTCCAACTTTATTATTTTATATAATAATGTATAGTAGAATTATACACTAATAGATAGTATGGTAGAAAGGTTCCTATATTCCTTTCTACCATACTATCAAATCTCATATACGTCTGATTTTAATTCGCTCATTTTATTTAAGACGTGGAATTTGAATCCCTTTCATTTCTTCCATTATTGATAAGAACTAAGAAGTCAAGCTTGATTCAAATTAATCGTTTTGACTGACCGTTTTTACGTAAATGATAAGTAAAAAAGCAGTAGGAACTAGAATGAACAGTGCAGTAGCAATAAATGCGAGAATATTTACTTCCATAATTTCATCGTTTTTTTACTTCATAATTAATAACTCGGGATCTGATCCCATAGAGATTCTAAATCTTTATCCTGTAAATTCAATGGGAGAAATACATCCCGATGATATTGAATCGGATCAATATCATTGAATAACAATATCTGAGCTATCAAATCTATTCATCATCGAGAATGGAATAGTATAACATAGGAAGATCTTTTATCCATACGGAAGAAAAACCTAAAATGGAATTCCTGATCCAATTTAGAATCTCATTGAATTATTATTCTTTATTTTATCCATTCGTTATTTTCTATAACCTACCGTCTTATTTATAGAATCATATATATAATATAATAAAGGATGATCTGGCCCATCTTCCGCTTCCATTGGTCAAAAACCCAACCCAAATAGTAGAAGTAAAATGGAAAAAATAAGAAGAAAAGATCGAATATTTTGATAAATTAAAAAAGAAAAAATGAACTCTTTTTTTTTAGTTTGTTCTTTCTTCGATAGGACCTTCCCCGGAAATAAAAAAAGATTTCTCATTCCCTCACTAAGAGAAGAGAGGGTCTATCTTTTCTTTGTTTGCTCTTCCTTTTCTTAATTACTTAATTTAAATATTCCTTTCTTTCCTTGAACCGGCCCTGGGACACATATATCCAAAATGAAGTATGTAGTTTGAATGATATAAATAGATTGTTTCCTATTAGTAATTTAAGTTATCAAAAATTGGAGCTAGAAAGAGGCTTTAATATGAAAAAAAAAGTATTTTATCGAGGTAACTATGTGAAAAGTGCATTTTTTATCGTACAATAAACAAATCAAAATTTGTGTATATGCTCTAGTGAAAGTATATATATAAGTATTCGATTCCCTTCCACGGGTCAGGAGCAATCGAAAAAAACCAGACAAGGATTTCTTTTAATCCTAACTAAATAGGGTGCTACTCACAATTGTACCAATTCAATATGCCTATCCCCCTCGGTACTAATTGAAGTAATTGAAATTGTCGCATTGTATTTTCTCAATAAAAAATTCGAAACGGAAAAAAAAAGGACCCTATGGGAATTAGATCCCACTCTATGCCCCTTGACAGAAAATAAAAAAATGAATTGATGGAGTCATCGGATACTAGGTCGGGACTGACGGGGCTCGAACCCGCAGCTTCCGCCTTGACAGGGCGGTGCTCTGACCGATTGAACTACAATCCCAGAGAAATAAGGTATACAGCATACATATTATTAATGATTTGATTAAGACTAGTTTAATTTAGAATTGTCGTATTGTAACAGAGAAAGGAGTGATTGGTATATTAATATCCACATAGATATGGACTTTAGTGAGAACGACACGGATTACTAGAAATCCTATTGTCAAATCGTGTTAAATCGATTGATACGAAATCTTTCCAAAAAATATTTTGACTTGTTAATTCTTGTCCTATATTTTCGGATTATGATATGAATCCAGATAATTCATAAAATGAAGAATATATCGGAAAAAAACAAATAGGATATAAAATTAACCAGACGTTTCCGGCGGACAAATTTCTTATATTATGTAATCTCATGATGGATCGGTGAATTCTTGGGCCGAGCTGGATTTGAACCAGCGTAGACATATTGCCAACGAATTTACAGTCCGTCCCCATTAACCACTCGGGCATCGACCCAGGAAGAATCAAGTCTAGACTTATTGATAATACATGATCAACCTCCTTTCGTAGTACCCTACCCCCAGGGGAAGTCGAATCCCCGCTGCCTCCTTGAAAGAGAGATGTCCTGAACCACTAGACGATGGGGGCATATCTGCGATGCCCAACCGACATCATACTATATATACTCATAGTATGAATAGTTTTTTGTAATTGTCAATATAATGTAATGGTGTGACTAAATACGAATAAGTTTTCCACCTTTCCTTTCGCGATTCCGATAGAATATTTTTTCATTCATGGTTCATGAATGAAAAAAATTCTATATTCTATTTCTATATATAGATTCTATATCATTAGAATGGATAAACATTCCGAAATAATTATAATGTGTTATAATTAATAATTAATGAAGTATAGGATCGCTAGTGATTTGTCCGACAGAAAAGCCATTCTTCAACCTTCCCGCATCGATTCACGCATTGTTAAGATGCGATATTCCTATCTTACAGCTAGGAAATTAAGAAACAATAGAAAGTTTCTTTTTTTCTAAGAGCAGAGCTTGGATTTCAGGTACGAGTTGAATCTTTTCATTCCATACATTACATGATTTGATCACATATCAAATATCTTGGATCTATTTCAATTTGTGTATTAATCAAACGAATCTCGTTGTGATAGGGGTCAATAAAAGAAAAAAAAAAGTAATTAGGTTTTAGCCTAGACTGACTAAAAAAAAAAAAGATATTCCCGAATGAGACACTATGAGCCTACTGTATGCACCTATGTAATGTAATATGTAGGTATATAATATATGTATATGTCTTCACATTGTCTCATTCAGGAATGGAATAAAATGGGCCCTTTTAACTCAGCGGTAGAGTAACGCCATGGTAAGGCGTAAGTCATCGGTTCAAATCCGATAAGGGGCTTTTTCCACAAAACTCTAGTTTCAATCTTCATTTTTTAGTGGATAATAGGGATATTTTTTTTATTAGAATGAGTTAATTAACTAATTATCATTATAAATATAATGAGATAGTATAGTGATTATAAAGTGTTCATTATAATGATAAATCACCCCGCTTATTGGGAAGACAACTATGTCACTACAGGCTATATTCTTACTCAACTCAGGTTTCATTATTCCATATTTTTGGTTCGAGGACATAGATATTCTACCTACTCAACCCCAATTATGAATCGCCAAATATTCCTACTTTTCCGTTATTCCAATCAAATCCATCATAAATATAAGAAATAAAAAAGGTAAGTGGACCTGACCTATTGAATCATGACTATATCAGCTATTCTGATATTCAAATTTGATAGAGATAGAATTGTAGCCTCGAAATTTTTTTTTCATTTCCTTTAGACTACGTCGCAAGAATTTAGAATTTGTCGATATTTCCGATTCAATCTTTTTTGGATCCTCCATAAGAATAAATTATTATTCCGTTCCTCCACTCCTCCACCCGAAACGTTTATTCTGAGTCACAAAATAAGAGACGTCTATTTTTGAATATCTTTCTTTGATTCAAAAAAAAAAAGGATCGGTTGCTTATATATAGATTTTTTTTATCTATCTATAGTTATAAATATAGATAGATCGGGTCGTGGCTTTATGTACCAAATATTTACATATTGATGCATCCTCTATTTTTGTTTCGACAATGGGATGGATAACGAGAACGGATACTAGAAAAAATAGAAAGATATTTGAATTTCCAGTCCACTATCCACTATATAGTATATAGTATTTAATTTACTATTTTATATTGCATATCATATTTCATTTAGAGACAGGGGGAAAATAAGGAATTTCCCCTCTTTTTCTGACAACAACAAGGTAAAGTAAATAAGCAAATAGTCCATTTTTTGGCTCGAACCATTCAAAAATATATTATACTTTGTAGTTTTCGATTCATCTGAAGGAAATATAAAAGAGAAAGAAGACAATAAAATAAAAAAAAATGAATTAAAATTGAAAAGTCATATCATATAAATTATATAGGGTACTGTAGTCGTTTAATATACTATAGAATAGAAATAAGTTGGAAGAATCCATAGAGATATTTATTGATTGATCTTTTCTCAATATCACAAACAAGATCCAAAAATAAGATTAGTTGGTGGAGCAGGTGTAGATAGGAGGAGCAACTGGTGATGGGAGCGGGGATCATTTGTTCAAAGCATAGTTCTTTCAAAAAATTCATCTGAGTTGAGTGATGAGTCATAAGACAATTCAAGATTCAGATAGTTATTCAGAATAAAAGAGGAAAAAATAATAGAATCGAACTCATGGATTTACCTAGGTCGGTTTATGACTCAATAGAAACAAGAAAGAAAGGAT